AATTCGAATGAAAACCACCCGATTGCAGGTAATGCCAGAATTTTCGATTTTGTGAGGATCAATCAAATAAGGTTTTCATTAGAAAAAGATTCTATAAAAGCAATGATAAATAGATACTAATAGAGCAAGAAAAGAAGGAAATAAAAAAACATAGTATAGAAAAGATATCCAAAATGATATAGAAATCACTATCCTACCCTTAGTTTTTATTTCCTTAATTTAATATTGAAATATTGAATTGGTTTTTATTTCCTTAATTTAATTTTAATTGAATTTCGTTTGATTAGAGCAAAGTTCCTTAAAAACCTCTGCCTTTTTTAAAATATCCTGAACAGTTCCTGTAGGCTGAGCGCCTTTTTCAAGGAAATAGAGAATAGCGGGAACGTTTAAATAAGTTTGATTTTTGATCGGATCATAAAAACCCACTTTCCGAAGATCTCTTCCTTCTCTTCGGGATCGAACATCAATTGCAACGATTCGATAGACGGCTCATCGGGATAGATGTAGATGAAAAAGAACCCCCCCCTAGAACCGTATAGGAAGTTTTCTCCTCGTACGGCTCGAGAAAAAATGATTCGAAGTTTTGTCTATGGATAAAATTCTAATAAATAGTAAAGGAATCCGTAAAAGAAATTAGCCTATAATTTAACTCATAGTCATTTTTATTTAGCTTCCTTCCTGAAAACTAAAAAATCATTTGTACTCATAACTCAAGTTCAATAATTCTCAAATATATTAAAGAAAATTAAGATATTTTTTTATTGAGTGGTCTTTAACCCCCCCCCTTTTTTTTTGTCTCGTTGAAAATCTATTTGGATTCTTTATTCGGATCTGTGAGACAATTGAAGCGGTGTTTCCTTGTTCTGGGATCCTTTATCTTTGTTTTAAATCATTGGGTTTAGACATTACTTCGGTGCTTCTTAATCCTTTCAAAATGGTAGCAACATACCCCTTTTGTGATTTCTTTCTATCAAAGAATCATACCGACGGTTGATTCGTGCGCGATACACTGTGGATCGAAAAAGTTTTTGCGGTTCCAACAATTTTTTTGAATTGAAAATTTGCTCGAATCGGATTCTTTCGATTTCTATATCGAAGATATACTTACGAAGTTGTTCCAATTTATTGATTGGCATTAACCCTAGATCGTTGCCCCTGAGAAATTAATAAATACTTTCTACTCGAGCTCCATCATGAACTATTTACATTACAACCCAATAAAAAAAGAAGGGTTCTAGTAGAATAGAACAAACGACGTCGAGCCAAGAGCACCTTCATTCCTATATAAAATAAAATGGTGGATGTAAGAATAAGAATCCACACCGGATCGTGTCCTTCAAGTCGCACGTTGCTTTCTACCACATCGTTTTAAACGAAGTTTTACCATAACATTCCTCTAATTTGGAACCAGTATGGAATTGATTCAATTATGGAATCATGAATAGTCATTGGTTCAGTCGGTACAGAGACATAGTCATTTATATTTTTTCTTAGCTACATAGATAATAATAGATAATAAAGATTTTTCTGAAGAAATCTTAGCAAGACCTGGGCTTTTTTTGTATGAACGCAACTTTTTCTATAAATCTCTATCTCAAAAAAATATCTAACAGAAATATCCAGAAATCAAAATATAGAAATAACATAACTAACAGAAATAACACGAATAAAGAAATTCTATTTGACTCTGCCTGTTCAAGTGACTCAATACGATAGACTGACCCATTTCCAACTTCCTAAAGATTCAACCCATAAGGAATCATTACAAATCTTGATAATTGAAAAAGTTTCCTACTTCGACATCATTATTTGAGTCAAGTTTTACTTTTTACAGTAAAGACTACATTTGATTATCATAAGAAATAAATATTTCTGTTTCTTTTCGAATAGAATTGTCAATGATTTAAAGCAAATAAGCTAAATAGATCGAACAATAAAAAGAAATATCATTGTTAAATATTTAAATTTGAATATTTTAGGGATGCAAATTATTTTTCACAAAAATAGAAAGACTATTGTCACTGAATATAGGATAACAATACATACCTATAGGCTAAGCACTTCCTCGTTTTATATGTATTTTCATATTTTGTTTAACCTGAGGTTAAGTAATCTTTCTGCAACTGTGATATATGTCCCATCTTATCTTTATCTGGATCACAAAAGGATTCAGTTACATTTGCATGTCATTTGAACTCAATTTAGTTAACTCAATTTAGTTCAGTTTGTGAAAAAATGAGATATGATTCCGAAAAGAATCATTCAAAATCAAAAAAGAAAGAAGAATAATATTCTATACAATATTAGACCTTGAAACAGAACCTTGTTGAACAAAAAAGATGTATTCGGATACAATGGATATGCTCTGGGACGGAAGGATTCGAACCTCCGAATAGCGGGACCAAAACCCGTTGCCTTACCACTTGGCTACGCCCCATTTCTATTTTTATTCGACACTAATACTAATAAAGAATAATATTGGTATTAAGTGTTCGTCAATTCCAGTCCAACTATCTATAGACTAGAGAAAATCTTTCTTCTTTATAGAATATATTATAGATTATAGATTCGTGCTAGGATTTTGACATGTGTATATCTAGAATTCAACTGAATTTATTGATCATTACATATAATTCAATTAAGATATTGTATGAAAGTATGATTTCTTCTATTCTCCTTTGAGGATTGGAGGATTTTTGATTGAGCGGAAAAAGAAGGATTTTTTTGTCTACCTTACTTTCTTCATTTTTCCTTATATCAATAACTCAATCAAAATGCAATTATCTCGACGAACAAAATGTCTGTTATGCTTAATATCTTTAGTTTGATCTGTCTTAATTCTACCCTTTATCCGAGTAGTCTTTTCTTCGCCAAATTGCCCGAAGCCTATGCTTTTTTGAATCCAATCGTAGATGTTATGCCAGTCATACCTCTGTTCTTTTTTCTTTTAGCCTTTGTTTGGCAAGCTGCTGTAAGTTTTCGATAAGATCTTGAATACTATCCTAGAAAATTCATGATTTATTCGAGAAAAATTATAACAATTGATAAGATCAAATAAGTCTGGGAGTATGAACCTTCAATTCAAACATTGAAATTCTTGGATAGTCGCGAGAAATTCCGCTCGCCCCATTTCCCGATTCTAATCCTTTTTCCGGCGAAAGACCTTATTAGGTTAGGGTCCCTTAGAATATCTAATTGTGGGTATGAAAGTGATTTGTGGTAATCAAAGACTCTTATTACAAATTTCAACTTCATTTGAATTTCTGAACATTCTTTTCTATTTCTAGAATTCATTTCTTGGTGTCAAAATAGGATATGTGATATAAAAATGGAGGATCTATTATCTTTTCTCGTTTTTCTTTTTCAAAAAATGATCTTGGAGGTTGTGTAATGCTTACTCTCAAACTTTTCGTTTACACAGTAGTAATATTCTTTGTTTCTCTCTTCATCTTTGGATTCCTATCCAATGATCCAGGACGTAATCCTGGACGTGAAGAATAAAATAAAAATTTCGTTTTTCTTGCTTGATTTTCCAATTTTCTTAAGATTTTATTTTCTATATTCCATACGTTTAACTAGGAAAAAAATCAAAAGGGGTTTGCGAAATTTGAAAGAAAAAAATAGAAAGTCATCAACGGAAACGGAAAGAGAGGGATTCGAACCCTCGGTACGAATAACTCGTACAACGGATTAGCAATCCGCCGCTTTCGTCCACTCAGCCATCTCTCCCAATTGAAAAAGATAATTACTATGTTACATTACACATCAAGTAAGGATTAAAGAAAGTATTTCTTTCACATTCTTTATCGTTATTATATAATTAGGAATTCCATTTAGATGCTCGAAAGATCCAAATAGAAAGATAAATAAAGAAGACCTTCTTGCTTTTATTTTGTTCGAAGTGCCTTTTGGGCCTGGCCCGGTCAATACCCAGCCGGGCCTTTTTTTTGTTCCAACGAATTCCCTTTATTTATAGGTATAGGAAACATACTCTAAATAAGATACCCAATTTGGTATCTGTGTAAGAATTTCCATTGAGGGGTTTACATATACTTATAATTTTTGTTATAATAGAAATTGAGAAGGATTTTTGATTCAAAAGAATCCATTAAGTATGTTTTGTAGTTTCTTATGTCATTCGGCAAACCCAATTTTAGATTCAAATCCACGAATCATTCAGGAATTCTCAGTCAACGAATAGTTAAGGGTTCCCATTTGTCATAAATTTTGGCTTTTTTGAATGAAAATATACATTTGATTGTTCAATAGAAAAGTGAGGGGAAGTTTTTCGGCATTCGAAGGGGTGGATCAACTACAATCAAAAGGGGAAAGGGGTTTCTTTTAGAATTTTTATAAATTTAGCAAAAGGATTAAATTCAAAAAGGGATGCAAGTACAATAAACTAAAGTTTAGTAATCCAACCCAGAAAATTTTATCCTATTGTGTATCGTTTTGGCGGCATGGCCGAGTGGTAAGGCGGGGGACTGCAAATCCTTTTTCCCCAGTTCAAATCCGGGTGCCGCCTCATCAACAAACGAATCAAAATCTCTTATCTGCTGATATAAATCACCCAAATTTTCCCCAGTAGAACAGAATAAGGGGATTGTTGATACTTGGTTGATTCTAAACATCTATTCTGGGGATTTTGTAAAAGATTTGAAATCTTTCAATCTAAAATTCAAAGAAAGATTATATTATAATTATAATGGTCGAAGCAAGACTTCCCGATTCCCTTCTACTGCTAATGTAATATCTACTGATTGGGTCTTGAATTTCATTGGCATAGCCGGCGGCTAACTAGTTGTGGAAAGTCCTTTATGTAATCTACATATTATAGACTCGCGAGAATCTCTGAGTGTTCAGGCATTCAATCACTATTATATTGAGATTGGATGGATAATTTCCTTTTTTATAGAAAAAGTGAAAAAATTTTATTATTTTTTTTGAAACCCCTCGTCAAGAGTATATTATACTATCCCCCAACTGCTTCAGAGAGACAATCGGGAAAGGGTACGGATTAGATCAAATAGGAAATAAAAGTATGTAATAGATAGCAATTGATCTTTGAAGTTGAAGGGCAACAAAGAACGGGCCCTCTTTTTTTTTTACTATATGTTCCATTAGTAACATTCCTTTGTAGCATCATTGTGTATTTTACTTGTGTTTAGTCTTTCCCGATTAGAAATCATATAGTAATTTTTTAGAAATGGATTTATTTGATTGGTTCATCAATAGTGTTGGGCCAGAATCCCTTTTTGACTCTGGACCATGGATTCTACTATTATTAGTGAGCAATACAATAATGGAATATTTCTATCATAAAGATAAGGGACATAATTGACATGGATATAGTAAGTCTCGCTTGGGCTGCTTTAATGGTAGTCTTTACATTTTCCCTTTCACTCGTAGTATGGGGAAGAAGTGGACTTTAGAAGCACTACTAATTTAGTTGAGGAATGAAACGGTATCAATTGTTTTATAGATCGTTCTGCAACGCATTTTTTATTTGATTTGAAAATTATTTCAATTCAAAATATATTCATTTCGAAATTCCATTGGATTCTAGTGGAGAAATGTATTGTATAACAGTAAAACAATTATTTCAGAAAGAAAGAGAATTGGGTCCTACATTAATTCCATATATGGATTAATCACTACATATATTGTAGATATAGATAGAAGCTAATATAGTATACCAACTTTATTAGAAAGTCAAGTACAACTTTATACACTACTATAACAGTAATAGAGAGTATGGTAAGAAAGAAATTTCTTACCATACTCTCGGATCTCATAGAATACCGCCCATTATAGTCCGTTGATTTCATTTAAGACGCAAAAAAAGAATCCTTTTGATTTGATTTCTTCAACTATTGATAAGAACTCAGAAGTCAAGTTTCATTTCAAGTAATTAATTATTTTGACTGACTGTTTTTACGTAAATGATAAGTAGAAAAGCAGTAGGAACTAAAATGAACAGTGCAGTAGCAATAAATGCAAGAATATTTACTTCCATAATCTCAATCTCATCGTTTTTTTATTTCACAATAACTCGGGATTTAATCCCATAGAGATGATAAATCTTTCACCTGTCAATTCAATGAATGCATTACCTATCGATGATCTTGAATCGGATCAATATCATGAATAACAATATCTGAGCTATTAAATTAATTCGTCGTCGAGAATTGAATAGTATAACATACGAAGATCTTTTATCCATACCGAATCCAAGATGGGATTCCCGGACCAATCAAAAATTCCTTTATTTATCCTTCTTTTCTGTTCTTTCTTTTCTATAACTTACCTTAGGTCTTCCGTGTAGAACCATCAAATGAAGTATCCTCGTCCGTTTCCATTAACTTAACTACAAAACCCCAACAAACAATACAAGCGAAGTGGAAAAAAAGAGGAATTAGGTTGTAAATTTGAATGATCCCATTTTCTTTGGAAGACAAAGAAGTATGAGAAAGATGAGTCGCGGGAGAAAAGATGGAATATTCTATCAACTTCACTATTTTAATTATTTTCATTTTAGTTTAGGGTTTGTTCTTTCTTCGACAGAATCCTGAAAAAAAGAGGGGAAACCCCTTCGGAATTAAATTATGCTCTCTGTCCCTTCTTTCATTTCACATAAAATGGAGAGGTTAATTGATGTACTTATTGGATCCGTCGGGACTGACGGGGCTCGAACCCGCAACGTCCGCCTTGACAGGGCGGTGCTCTTGCCTATTGAACTACAATCCCAGGGAAATAAGAAGAGATCTAGCAGAAAATTTGGATTCTTTTTTCTTCTCTCTTATCAGGTATTTCTTAAGAACAAGAGGGTTCTACCATCTGATAGTAGATTGGCGAATTGTTGGGCCGAGCTGGATTTGAACCAGCGTAGACATATTGTCAACGAATTTACAGTCCGTCCCCATTAACCACTCGGGCATCGACCCAACGCCTAATTAGACGTTCCATAATCAACTTTCTTTCGTCTCCCAGGCGGACAAATCCATTTCACTTTTGATAAAATATATCAAATCAAACTGCCACGGATAGACTGAGGAGTTGACAAATCCATTTCACTTTTGATAAAATCCTACTCCTATGGTCTTGGTATACCCCTAGAGGGACTTGAACCCTCGTTTTCTCCGTGAAAGAGAGAGGTCGTAACCACTGGACCATAGGGGCACCAATGGACCATAGGGCCTATGGCCACCTTTATTCATAAATAAACTAGAAATAATAGTTGCTGAGGGCCGGCCACCTTTAGGAAATCAAAAAGCACTACACAATACAAATACAATAGGGAATAAGGCCTAAGGCCACCTTAACTTAATATAAAATATAAATCAGCCGAGGGACACCTTTAGAAGATGAATAGGATATGAATCAAACCGAAAAACTCGTTCACTTTTCTGGGGGTTAATGGTAATCAAACTTTACCATTAAACTATACAATGGATCCAAGAGACGGTACCTCTGAATCAGCAGGAGATGAAAAAAATGATT